ATCTATCTTTTTCTAAATATCCTTGTAATTCTTCCATTTACATTTCTACTTGAGCCAGAGGCAGGAGGTTTTTCTTGGTTTATCAAATGATATATACATAGTGCAATATGGTCAGAACAGGGTATTATGTATTGTATTATGTATATAGTATAGTAAGAAAAAAATATATACCCCGGAAAAGAAAGAGGGAGTCCAATCAACAGATCTTTTTACCTTCCTTTTCTATCCAATTGGTTTATGTTCGTTATAATTACAACAGGAGAAAAAATCCTTTATTTTTGCAACCCAATCGCTCTTTTGACTTTGGAATAAATTCTCTTTATCAATATACTGTTTCTTCTACACATCCGTCTACAATCCATAATAAAGAATAATTAGGATTCTGAAAAAAAAAAGAAAAAATCAATGGTTCACTCACAGGAGAACCCACTCTTTCCCGCATTAGGCACTAATTCATTTTTAACGTCTAATTAGATCGGGTAATCATTCCAATTAAGAACATAAGCTCGTTGCTTTTTATTTTACCAGAATTGGAGCCATAGAGCTCTATCCATTTATTCACTAGACCCAACTGTAAATGTGAATTTCTTTTGTCCCCTTCCAAAAATCAAAACAATCTTTTGGAACTGTAATGATCCGGTAAGGATAAACTCAAAGTTCTACTTTAACTTTGACTTTCATTTCAAATTAAATAAATTAATAAAATCAATTTATTATTTTATTAGATTTTCTATTTTATTACGACATGCTGTTTTTTCCATTCATTACCCTTGAGGATCAGTCGTGGTCCTATAGACTATACCAATAGTCTGGACGAATTTGTTGCTTCATCCAAATGTGTAAAAGATCATAGTCGCACTTAAAAGCCGAGTACTCTACCGTTGAGTTAGCAACCCGGATAAATAGGATATGTAGATACGATCAAAATATAAAAATCAATTGAATTGCACTGCACGACCCTATCAAAACATTGAACTAGCAACACATCGAAAAGAAAGATTTTCTGATCAATTAGAAACACAAAATACCAAAGTTAGCAGATCGGATTAAAAATATTCCTAATCGAAATGTAAAAATTATGGCAGACCACCCATTTTTTATCAAATTCTTTTTTGATTTTCCCTAAGAAAATACATCCTGTATGAGAGTAAATGCAGCAAGGCAAACCCATCATTTGAGTGAAGGAAACAAAAAAATCAATATGGGGTGGGGATAAACAGCCCTATTTATCTATGATCGAATTATATTTGTTCGATACACCATTGTCAATATAAAAGCAATGTTGAGAAAGTAAATCAAGTAAATAAAATAAAGACTTGTGTTGGATTGGCACAACATAAATAAGAAATTGGAATGGAAAAAATTAAGGAAAAGGTAAATAAAAAATCCCCGGTTTATTCAATCAATAAAAGTACGATAAGCAAGCTTAACCCCTTGTTTGTTGTTAAATTAAATTCCCCCACCAAAATATGAATAAAGCAAGAAAAAGGAAAATGGTGTGTAAATAGAAATAATTACACAAGGATAGATACTAGTTACCCTTCCCTACTTTATTTTATTTATTTAATAATTTTGTTTTTTCCTTTAATTAACTCAAAGTTCTTTCTTTAAAGAATTCTGCCTTCTTTAAAATATCATAAACAGTTCCTGTAGGTTGAGCACCTTTTTCAAGGAAATATAGAATAGCAGGAACATTTAAATAAGTTTGATTCTTTATCGGATTGTAAAAACCTACTTTTCGAAGATCTCTTCCTTCTCTTCGGAATCGAACATCAATTGCAACGATTCGATAGATGGCTCATTGGGATAGATGTAAATAAACAATGCCCCCCCTAGAAACGTATAGGAGGTTTTTTCCTCATACGGCTCGAGAAAAATGATTCCAATTTCTGTATATAATAGCAAGTGGATCCATAAAATCATGAATTTTACTATAATTTGAATTGAGTACTTTTTTCTTCTTCCTTACAGAAAAAGGAAGAAATCTCATTCATACTCATAACTCAAGTTGGGTAATTCTGACAAGAGAATCCTTAGACATTTATTGAGCCGTCTCTAAACTCTTTTGTTTGTCTCATTTCGAATCCATTTTTATTCCTCAGTCTGATCCAATTGTTGAGACAATTGAAAATAGTGTTTCCTTGTTTCGGAATCCTTTATCCTTGCTTTGTGAAATCATTGGGTTTAGACATTACCTCGGGGATCCTTATTCCTTTCAAAATGGCAGCAACATACCTTTTTTTGTTATTTCTTTCTATATAAATAGAATACGAATGATTGATTCCCTTGTGATACACTTTTCATCGAAATAGTTTTACCAATTTCGGAAAATTTGACTTTTCAAACTTGTTCTGAATTTGAACCTTTCGATTTAGAATTTATATATAGTGAGGATATACTTACAGAGTTGGTCTAACTTATTGATTTTCACTAACCCTAGATTCTTTCCCTTGAAAAATGAATCAATCCTTTCTTCTCGAGCTTCATCATGTACTATTTACTTATAACCCAACACAAATTAGGTTCCGGGCAGAACAGAACAAACTATGTCGAGCCAAGAGCATCTTCATTACTATAGAAGATGGCGGATGTAAAAATCCACAGCCAACCATGTCCTTCAAGTCGCACGTTGCTTTCTACCACATCGTTTCAAACGAAGTTTTACCATAACATTCCTCTAATTGAAATTTCAAAGCGGTATGGAATTGATTCAATATAAAATCATGAATAGTCATTGGTTCAACCGGTATATAATATTTCTATCTATGGATAAATAAGTATTTATCCGGATAAGGGTCAGCAAGGATCAAATTTATTTAATTTAACCCCATATTCTATCATATGAATTGAATGAAAATAAAGATATTCAATTTTACCCACATTTGACACTTGATTCCGTTTGTGAGAAACCAAACGAATTCTCAGATATGATTCTTAGAACCATTCTGAAAATTAATAAGAAAAGATTTTTCCCTTTAACAAATTATTGTTTCATGTGGAATGCAGTGTGATCCCATCTTTCGTTTCATGAAAAACGATCTGGGACGGAAGGATTCGAACCTCCGAATAACGGGACCAAAACCCGCTGCCTTACCGCTTGGCCACGCCCCATTTTGATTTCTATTCGAAATTAATCAACACTAATATTGGTATTGGTTATTCGTCAATCCCAACCCAAATACACAAAAACATATGGGATATTTTGTTGCTAGGATTCAAGACATGTAGATATAGAATCAAAAAAATTCATTGATCATTACATAGAATTCAATTAAGATATTGTATGAAAGTTGAATTCCTTATATTCTCATTTTAGAATGATAATGGGGGGAGGGATTTTTTATTTGGGAAAGTCCGAACCGAAGAAAAAGAAGGATTTCTTGATCTGCCTTTTTCATTTTTCCTTATAAAAATAACTCAAAATTATCTAATCCACAAGAACGAAATGCTTGTTATGCTTAATATCTTTAGTTTAATTGGTATCTGTCTTAATTCTGTCCTTTATTCGAGTAGTTTTTTCTTCGCCAAATTGCCCGAAGCTTATGCCATTTTCAATCCAATCATAGATGTTATGCCTGTCATACCTGTACTCTTTTTTCTCTTAGCCTTTGTTTGGCAAGCCACTGTAAGTTTTCGATGAAATCTTTAATACTCTGCTAAATTGATGATGTATTCGATAAAAAAATTCTAAAAATTGATAAGATCAGATAAGTCTTACATTATGAACCCTCGATTCAAAAATCGAAATTCTTGTATATTGAATGAATAACCGCAGCGATGAATTTGGATCAGCCTTTTCCCCGTTCTCACCTTCCGGTGAGTATGGACTATTAGGTACTCCACAATACCTAATTATTGATATGACAAGAAATTTCGGGTAACGAATGAATCAAAATCTTATTACAAATAAATTCGTCTTATTTTTCATTTTTTGGGGTGTCAAAACAAAAAAAAATGATATATGTGGTAAAAAATAGGCAATCTATTCCCCTTTTTCAAAAAAAAAATGATCTTGGAGATTGTGTAATGCTTACTCTCAAACTCTTTGTTTACACAGTAGTGATATTCTTTGTTTCCCTTTTTATCTTTGGATTCTTATCTAATGATCCAGGACGCAATCCTGGACGTGAGGAATAAAAAATTTCTAGTTTTTTTTGCTTTTTTCGAAATTAATTCTTAATAATCTTATTTGTTTCATACATTTAACTATGATAAAATCAAGGGATGAGAATCTTTTCGAATTCGAAAATACCAAGTGATCAGAGAAAGCGGAAAGAGAGGGATTCGAACCCTCGGTACAAATAATTCGTACAACGGATTAGCAATCCGCCGCTTTAGTCCACTCAGCCATCTCTCCTAATTCCAAATTGAAAATTTGTTATGTGATGTAACACGTGAAATAAAGATTGATAAAAATCCACCTTCTTCTCTTTATTTTCTTTTTTCATTTGATTTTTTTTTATTTAATCTTATTTAACTTTTCCAAATTATTATTATTTATTTTATTATATTATTCTATTTTAATAAAAAAAAAAAATATTATTTTATTATATTATTAAAATAGAAATTCGAAATATTCTAAAATATTCTAATAAATAATAGAAATTTTTTAAATAGCTATTAAAATTTAAACTAAGAAAAATAAGAAAAAAATAGAAAAAAGCAATTGATCAGGAATTCAATATAGATAATGACTCAAAACGGATCTCCTCAATAGAAAGAATATCTTAGTTCTTTGATTTTATATGAAAGGTTTATTTTCCCGGCCTGATCTGCTTAAGTACTGGCCGGGACATTTCTTCTTTTTTCCATTGATTATTCTTTTTTTTCTTTTTCTCAGTTTATTACTTAATTTCTTACTGTTGTCAAGTAAGGAATAAAAAAAGACATATGATAACATATTATATATATATAAATACATTAAACAATATTAAATTACATTTAACAATTTGAAACATTCAAAATATTTCTATTCTAATAGAATAGAACTCAATATAACT